GTTTTTGTAGCTTAAGGTAAAGCATGACACTGAAGATGTCAAGACGGATGCTTCACGCACCCAAAGACAAAAGACTTAGTCCTAACCTTACTGTTGGTTGTTGCTAGGAATATACATGCAAGTATCCGCGCCCCAGTGTAGATGCCCTCGGTGCCTGTCACTCAGGTCGGTAGGAGCGGGTATCAGGCTCACACCCCCCCCCGTAGCCCAAAACGCCTTGCACTTGCCACGCCCCCACGGGTACTCAGCAGTAGTTAATATTAAGCAATGAGTGAAAACTTGACTTAGCCATAGCAACTCAGGGTCGGTAAATCTTGTGCCAGCCACCGCGGTCATACAAGAGACCCAAGTCAACTTTATAACGGCGTAAAGCGTGGTAATATGCTATCAAAGTAACTAAGGTTAAAAAGCAACTGAGTTGTCACAAGCCCAAGATGCTCATAAGGCCACCCCCAAAAAGAAGACCTTAGACTAACGATCAATTAAAACCCACGAAAGCCAGGGCCCAAACTGGGATTAGATACCCCACTATGCCTGGCCCTAAATCTTGGTGCTTTAATCAACTCAAGCATCCGCCCGAGAACTACGAGCGCAAACGCTTAAAACTCTAAGGACTTGGCGGTGCCCCAAACCCACCTAGAGGAGCCTGTTCTATAATCGATGATCCACGTTATACCCGACCATTTCTTGCCAGTCAGCCTATATACCGCCGTCGCCAGCCCACCCATCTGAAGGTTCAACAGTGAGCGCAATAGCCTAACCCGCTAGTAAGACAGGTCAAGGTATAGCCTATGGAATGGAGGTAATGGGCTACATTTTCTAGTATAGAACATCACGGCAAAGGGACATGAAACTGTCTCTCGAAGGCGGATTTAGCAGTAAAGTGGGACCATCGAGCCCTCTTTAAGCCGGCTCTGGGGCACGTACATACCGCCCGTCACCCTCCTCAAAGGCGACCCCCTCCCCATAACTAATAAGCTATTCAGCCAAAGATGAGGTAAGTCGTAACAAGGTAAGTGTACCGGAAGGTGCACTTAGACTACCAAGACGTAGCTTAAACAAAAGCATTCAGCTTACACCTGAAAAATGTCTGCTAACATCAGATCGTCTTGAGGCCCAGCCCTAGCCCGAGACACATTGACCTGGAATAACAAAGCCACTTAGACATAAACAACTAAAGCATTTACTAATCCCAGTATAGGCGATAGAAAAGATACCATCGGCGCGATAGAGAGCACGTACCGTAAGGGAAAGATGAAATAATAATGAAAAAAGATAAGCCAAAAACAGCAAAGATCAACCCTTGTACCTTTTGCATCATGGTCTAGCAAGAAAAACCAAGCAAAACGAATTGAAGCTTGCCACCCCGAAACCCAAGCGAGCTACTTACGAGCAGCTAACATGAGCGAACCCGTCTCTGTTGCAAAAGAGTGGGATGACTTGTCAGTAGAGGTGAAAAGCCAACCGAGCTGGGTGATAGCTGGTTGCCTGTGAGACGAATTTAAGTTCACTCTTAATTCTCCTCCAAGGAACTCCACGAACCCTAATGAAGCGAATTAAGGGCTATTTAAAGGGGGTACAGCTCCTTTAAAAAAGAGTACAATCTCTACGAGCGGATAAGTACACTAGTGTAGAACTTACTGTGGGCCTTCAAGCAGCCATCAACAAAGAGTGCGTCAAAGCTCCTACTATGAAAAATATGTTAATCCTACGACTCCCTCCCCACTAACAGGCTAACCTATATGAATAGGAGAATTAATGCTAGAATGAGTAACTAGGGATCTTCCCTCTACGACGCAAGCTTACATCAATACATTATTAACAAGACACCCATATACGACTAATCCAACAAGCATAGTATTAAACAACTTGTTAACCCGACAGAGGAGCGTCCGTAAGAAAGATTAAAACCTGTGAAAGGAACTAGGCAAACGTCAAGGCCCGACTGTTTACCAAAAACATAGCCTTCAGCAAACCCCAGACAAGTATTGAAGGTGATGCCTGCCCGGTGACCTCGTGTTAAACGGCCGCGGTATCCTAACCGTGCAAAGGTAGCGCAATCAATTGTCCCATAAATCGAGACTAGTATGAATGGCTAAACGAGGTCTTAACTGTCTCTCACAGGCGATCAGTGAAATTGATCTTCCTGTGCAAAAGCAGGAATAACCCCATAAGACGAGAAGACCCTGTGGAACTTTAAAAACAGCAACCACGCCTAAATACTTACCCCCCCATACGGGCTCACTTATTCATTAGGCCCCTGGTCTGCATTTTTTCGGTTGGGGCGACCTTGGAGAAAAACAAATCCTCCAAAAATTGGACCACACCTCTAGACTAAGAGCGACTCCTCAACGTGCTAATAGCATCCAGACCCAATACAATTGATCAATGGACCAAGCTACCCCAGGGATAACAGCGCAATCTCCTCCAAGAGTCCATATCGACGGGGAGGTTTACGACCTCGATGTTGGATCAGGACATCCTAGTGGTGCAGCAGCTACTAAGGGTTCGTTTGTTCAACGATTAACAGTCCTACGTGATCTGAGTTCAGACCGGAGTAATCCAGGTCGGTTTCTATCTATGATGAGCTCTTCCCAGTACGAAAGGATCGGAAAAGTGAGGCCAATACTGCAAGCAAGCCTTCGCCTTAAGTAATGAATGCAACTAATTACGAAAGGCTATCACAACCAACCACGTCCCAGAAAAGGACTAGCTAGCGTGGCAGAGCTCGGCAAATGCAAAAGGCTTAAGTCCTTTATCTCAGAGGTTCAAATCCTCTCCCTAGCTTCCTTTCCCCTCTTACCTATGGCCAACCATCCCCTCCTAGTCAATCTTATTATGACCCTCTCCTACGCTCTCCCCATCTTAATCGCCGTAGCCTTTCTAACCCTGGTAGAACGGAAAATCCTCAGCTACATACAAGGTCGGAAAGGACCCAATGTTGTAGGCCCTTTCGGACTACTTCAACCCCTAGCAGATGGAGTGAAACTATTCATCAAAGAACCCATCCGACCATCAACCTCATCCCCAATTCTATTCGTCACAACCCCTATACTAGCCCTTCTCTTAGCAATCTCAATTTGAACCCCCCTACCCCTCCCATTTTCCCTTGCAGACCTTAACCTAGGCTTACTATTCCTACTAACTATGTCAAGTCTAGCAGTATACTCAATTCTTTGATCCGGATGAGCCTCCAACTCTAAATACGCCCTAATCGGAGCACTCCGAGCAGTAGCCCAAACCATCTCATACGAGGTGACCCTAGCAATCATTCTCCTATCTATTATTCTTCTCAGCGGTAACTACACCCTTAGCACCCTCGCAGTCACCCAAGAACCCCTATACCTCATCTTCTCCTGCTGGCCCCTTGCCATAATATGATACGTCTCTACCCTCGCCGAAACAAACCGCGCCCCATTCGACCTAACAGAAGGAGAATCAGAACTAGTCTCAGGCTTCAACGTGGAATATGCAGCAGGACCCTTCGCCCTATTCTTCCTAGCAGAATACGCCAACATTATACTCATGAACACCCTCACCGCCATCCTATTTTTCAACCCAAGCCTCCTCCACCCCCCTCAAGAACTCTTCCCCATAATCCTGGCTACTAAAGTCCTACTCCTATCCGCAGGCTTTCTGTGAGTTCGCGCCTCTTACCCACGATTCCGATACGACCAGCTTATGCACCTCCTATGAAAAAATTTCCTTCCTCTGACATTAGCCCTCTGCCTATGACACACCAGCTTACCAGTCTGCTACGCAGGCTTACCCCCCTATCTATAACCATAAGGAAATGTGCCTGAACCTAAGGGTCACTATGATAAAGTGAACATGGAGGTACACCAACCCTCTCATTTCCTGAATTAGAAAAGCAGGGATTGAACCTGCACAGAAGGAATCAAAATCCTTCATACTTCCTTTATATTATTTTCTAGTAAGGTAAGCTAAATAAGCTATCGGGCCCATACCCCGAAAATGATGGTTCAACTCCTTCCCCTACTAATGAATCCCCAAGCAAAACTGATTTTCACCATTAGCCTAGCCCTAGGAACAACTCTCACAATTTCAAGCAACCATTGAATCATAGCCTGAACCGGCCTTGAAATCAACACACTAGCCATCCTCCCTTTAATCGCAAAATCCCATCACCCCCGAGCAATCGAAGCAGCAACTAAATACTTTTTAGTTCAAGCAGCCGCCTCAGCTCTAGTGCTATTCTCAAGCATAACTAACGCATGACATACCGGACAATGAGACATCACTCAACTAACCCACCCGACCTCCTCCGTAATTTTGACTTCAGCTATCGCAATAAAATTAGGATTAGTCCCATTCCATTTCTGATTTCCAGAAGTTCTCCAAGGGTCCTCACTGCTCACCGGTCTCCTCCTTTCAACAGCTATAAAATTTCCTCCACTAACACTCCTCTTCCTAACCTCCCACTCCCTAAATCCCACCCTACTGACCCTCATGGCCATCATATCCACAGCACTGGGAGGGTGAATAGGACTCAACCAAACACAAATCCGTAAAATCCTAGCCTTCTCCTCTATCTCCCACCTAGGATGAATGGCCATCATCATCGCCTTTAACCCAAAACTTACAATACTCAACTTCTATCTCTACAGCCTAATGACTGCCACAGTATTCCTTACCCTAAACACAATAAAAGTTACAAAGTTACCATCACTAATAACCGCCTGAACAAAAACTCCTTCTCTCAATGCTATACTTCTTCTAGCACTCCTATCCCTAGCCGGCCTCCCACCTTTAACAGGTTTCCTACCCAAATGACTTATCATCCAAGAACTAACTAAACAAGAAATAGCCCTAGCAGCAACAATTATCTCCCTTCTCTCCTTACTCAGCCTATTCTTCTACCTACGTCTAGCGTACTGTGCAACAATCACACTTCCTCCTCACACCACAAACCACATCAAACTATGACACACCAACAAACCAACTAGCATCATTACTGCCATTCTGATTACCCTTTCCATCACCCTCCTACCACTCTCCCCCATACTACCCACCATCATTTAAGAAACTTAGGATTACTTAAACCGAAGGCCTTCAAAGCCTTAAACAAGAGTTAGACCCTCTTAGTTTCTGTTAAAGTCCGCAGGGTACTATCCTGCATCTCCTGAATGCAACCCAGATACTTTAATTAAGCTAGGACCTTGTCACACCCCCTAGATAGATGGGCCTCGATCCCATAATACTATAGTTAACAGCTATATGCCCAAACCAGCAGGCCTCTACCTAAGGCCCCGGCACACAATCAATGTACATCGATGAGCTTGCAACTCACCATGAACTTCACTACAGAGCCGATAAGAAGAGGAATTGAACCTCTGTAAAAAGGACTACAGCCTAACGCTTTTACACTCAGCCATCTTACCTATGACTTTTATCACCCGATGACTATTCTCAACCAACCACAAGGATATCGGAACTCTCTACCTAATCTTCGGCGCATGAGCCGGAATGGTAGGAACCGCCCTGAGCCTCCTAATTCGAGCAGAATTAGGCCAACCCGGCGCCCTCCTTGGAGACGACCAGATTTATAATGTGGTCGTCACTGCCCACGCCTTCGTCATAATTTTCTTTATAGTTATACCAATTATGATTGGAGGATTCGGCAACTGACTAGTCCCCCTCATAATCGGAGCTCCAGACATAGCATTCCCTCGGATGAACAACATGAGCTTCTGACTCCTACCTCCATCCTTCCTCCTTCTATTAGCCTCTTCCACCGTAGAAGCAGGGGCTGGAACAGGATGAACTGTTTATCCCCCCCTAGCCGGCAACCTAGCCCACGCCGGAGCCTCAGTGGATTTAGCCATCTTCTCCCTCCACCTAGCAGGTATCTCCTCCATCCTAGGGGCCATCAACTTCATCACAACAGCAATTAACATAAAACCTCCCGCCCTCTCACAATATCAAACCCCCCTATTCGTCTGATCAGTCCTAATTACTGCAGTCCTCCTTCTCCTATCCCTCCCAGTCCTTGCCGCTGGTATTACCATGCTCCTCACAGACCGCAACCTAAACACTACATTCTTCGACCCAGCAGGAGGAGGAGACCCTATTCTGTACCAACACCTATTCTGATTCTTCGGTCACCCAGAGGTCTACATCCTAATTCTACCAGGATTCGGAATTATTTCCCACGTCGTAGCTTACTACGCAGGGAAAAAAGAACCATTCGGCTACATAGGAATGGTATGAGCTATGCTGTCCATCGGATTCCTAGGATTTATCGTATGAGCCCATCATATATTCACAGTAGGAATGGATGTAGACACCCGAGCATACTTCACATCCGCCACCATAATCATTGCAATCCCAACCGGCATCAAAGTCTTTAGCTGACTAGCAACTCTTCACGGAGGGACTATCAAATGAGACCCTCCAATACTGTGAGCCCTAGGCTTCATCTTCTTATTTACCATCGGAGGCCTAACAGGAATCGTCCTTGCTAACTCCTCTCTAGACATTGCTCTACATGACACTTATTACGTAGTTGCCCACTTCCACTACGTTCTATCCATGGGTGCAGTGTTTGCTATCCTAGCAGGCTTTACACACTGATTCCCCCTATTCACTGGCTACACCCTACACTCCACATGAGCTAAAATCCACTTCGGAGTTATATTCGTAGGAGTAAACCTAACCTTCTTCCCCCAACACTTCCTAGGCCTAGCAGGAATACCACGACGATACTCAGACTACCCAGACGCCTACACAATGTGAAACACCATCTCTTCCGTAGGTTCCCTTATTTCCCTCACAGCCGTAATCATGTTAGTCTTCATTATCTGAGAAGCCTTCGCATCAAAACGTAAAGCCTTCCAACCAGAACTGACAAGCACTAATATTGAATGAATCCACGGCTGCCCACCTCCCTACCATACCTTCGAAGAACCAGCCTTTGTCCAAACACAAGAAAGGAAGGAATCGAACCTCCATATGTTGGTTTCAAGCCAACCGCATAAACCACCTATGCTTCTTTCTTATCCAAGGGACGTTAGTAAAACAATTACATAGCCTTGTCAAGACTAAATTACAGGTGAAAACCCAGTACGCCCCAACTCTTACCATGGCCAACCACTCTCAATTCGGTTTCCAAGACGCTTCATCACCCATCATAGAAGAACTCGTAAAGTTCCATGACCACGCCCTTATAGTAGCCCTAGCTATCTGCACCCTAGTCCTTTATCTCTTAACCGTCATACTCACAGAAAAATTATCCTCAAGCACTGTTGACGCACAGGAGATTGAACTCGTATGAACAATTCTACCCGCTATTGTCCTGATCCTATTAGCTCTCCCCTCCCTACAAATCCTCTACATGATAGACGAAATCAACGAACCCGACCTTACCCTAAAAGCCATCGGCCACCAATGATACTGATCCTACGAATACTCGGACTTCAAAGACCTCACATTTGACTCCTACATAACACCCACAGCAGACCTCCCACTCGGCCACTACCGACTCCTAGAAGTAGACCACCGTGCAGTAGTCCCCATAGAATCCCCAGTACGAGTGATTGTCACCGCCGACGACGTCCTCCACTCCTGAGCCGTTCCTAGCCTAGGAGTTAAAACCGACGCTGTTCCAGGGCGCCTAAACCAAACCTCGTTCGTTGCCACCCGACCAGGAGTTTTCTACGGTCAATGCTCAGAAATCTGCGGAGCCAACCACAGCTTCATGCCAATCGTAGTAGAATCCGTCCCACTCGCTAAATTCGAAAACTGATCTTCCCTTCTATCATCCTAATCATTAAGAAGCTATGGACCAGCACTAGCCTTTTAAGCTAGAGAAAGAGGAGCACACCCTCCTCCTTAATGATATGCCACAACTAAACCCAAGCCCATGATTCTTTATTATAGTATCCTCGTGACTAACCTACTCATTAATTATCCAACCAAAACTACTATCTTTCACCTCCACAAACCCGCCATCTAACAAAACACCCGTAACCTCAGACATTACTCCCTGAACCTGACCATGAACCTAAGCTTTTTCGACCAATTTTCAAGCCCATCCCTATTAGGAATCCCCCTAATCTTAATCTCAATAACATTCCCAGCCCTCCTCTTACCCTCCATAGACAACCGATGAATCACCAACCGACTTTCAACCCTTCAACTATGATTTGTCAACCTTATCACAAAGCAACTAATAATACCCTTAGACAAAAAAGGACACAAATGAGCGCTAATTTTAACATCACTAATAGTCTTCCTCCTGCTAATTAACCTCCTAGGCCTCCTACCATACACATTCACCCCCACAACACAACTGTCAATGAACCTAGCACTAGCCTTCCCACTATGACTGGCCACACTCCTAACAGGACTGCGCAACCAGCCTTCAGCCTCTCTAGGCCACCTACTACCCGAAGGTACCCCAACACCCCTAATCCCAGCCCTAATCATAATCGAAACAACCAGCCTACTAATCCGACCCCTAGCTCTAGGAGTACGCCTAACGGCCAACCTAACAGCAGGCCACTTACTTATCCAACTGATCTCTACAGCCACAACCGCCCTGTTCTCCACAATACCACTGGTCTCCCTACTAACATTCCTAGTATTATTCCTCCTTACCATCCTGGAAGTAGCAGTAGCCATAATCCAAGCCTATGTCTTTGTCCTCCTTTTAAGCCTTTATCTACAAGAAAACATTTAAACCCCCAATGACACACCAAGCACACTCCTACCATATAGTAGACCCTAGCCCCTGACCAATCTTTGGAGCGGCCGCCGCCCTCCTGACTACCTCCGGACTAACCATGTGATTCCACTATCACTCCCCATACCTACTCCTGATGGGCCTCACCTCCACCGCCCTAGTGATAATTCAATGATGACGAGACATTATCCGAGAAAGCACATTCCAAGGCCACCATACACCTGCCGTACAAAAAGGCCTACGATATGGAATAGTCCTATTCATTACATCAGAAGCATTCTTCTTCCTAGGATTCTTCTGAGCATTCTTCCACTCCAGCCTAGCCCCTACCCCAGAACTAGGGGGCCAATGACCCCCCGTTGGGATTAAACCCCTCAACCCAATGGATGTTCCCCTCCTAAATACTGCCATTCTCCTAGCTTCAGGAGTCACTGTCACATGAGCCCATCACAGCATCACGGAAGCCAACCGAAAACAGGCAATCCAAGCCCTCACCTTAACAGTCCTACTAGGATTCTACTTCACCGCTCTTCAAGCCATAGAATACTACGAGGCCCCATTCTCCATTGCTGACGGAGTTTATGGTTCCACCTTCTTCGTTGCCACTGGGTTCCATGGCCTCCATGTCATCATTGGCTCAACGTTCCTCTTAGTATGCCTTCTACGCCTAATCAAATACCACTTTACACCAAAACACCACTTTGGCTTTGAGGCAGCAGCCTGATACTGACATTTCGTAGACGTTGTATGACTATTCCTCTACGTATCTATTTACTGATGAGGATCCTACTCTTCTAGTATATTTATTACAATCGACTTCCAATCCTTAAAATCTGGTTTAAACCCAGAGAAGAGTAATTAACATAATCATATTCATACTTACCCTTTCATTAACCCTAAGCATCGTCCTAACTACACTAAATTTTTGACTAGCCCAAATAAACCCCGACTCGGAAAAACTATCCCCCTACGAATGTGGATTCGACCCACTAGGATCTGCCCGTCTACCATTCTCAATTCGATTCTTCCTAGTAGCCATCCTATTCCTTCTATTCGACCTAGAGATTGCCCTCCTCCTACCCCTCCCCTGAGCCATTCAACTCCAATCCCCCATCCTCACCTTCACCTGAACTTCTACTCTCATCATCATCCTCACCCTAGGACTAGTCTATGAATGAACCCAAGGAGGACTAGAATGAGCAGAATAACGGAAAGTTAGTCTAACCAAGACAGTTGATTTCGACTCAACAGATTATAGTCCTCACCCTATAACTTTCCTTATGACCTCCCTACACTTAAGCTTTTACTCAGCCTTCACCTTAAGTGCCTTAGGCCTGGCCTTCCACCGAACACACCTCATCTCAGCCCTACTATGTCTAGAAAGCATAATACTATCCATATATGTAGCCCTAGCAATATGACCAATCCAAACCCACACACCATCTTTCAGCATAGTCCCCATTTTAATACTAGCATTCTCTGCCTGCGAAGCAGGCACTGGCCTAGCACTTCTAGTAGCCTCTACTCGGACCCACGGCTCTGACCACCTCCACAACTTCAACCTCCTACAATGCTAAAAATCATCATCCCCACCATTATATTAATCCCCCTCACCTTCTTATCCCCAGCCAAACATCTCTGAACCAACACCACAGCATACAGCCTACTAATTGCCTCCATTAGCCTCCAATGACTCGTCCCAACATATTACCCAAGCAAAGGCTTAACCTTTTGAACCTCTATCGACCAAATCTCATCTCCCCTGCTTGTTCTATCCTGCTGACTACTCCCCCTCATACTCATAGCAAGCCAAAATCACCTAGAACAAGAACCCATTATCCGTAAACGAATCTTCATCACAACAATTATACTAGCCCAACCCTTCATCATCCTGGCATTCTCAGCCTCAGAACTCATAATATTCTACATTGCATTTGAAGCCACCCTAATCCCAACCCTAATCCTAATCACACGCTGAGGAAACCAACCAGAGCGCTTAAACGCAGGCATCTACCTCCTATTCTACACCCTAGCCAGCTCACTACCCCTACTCATCACCATTCTACACCTTCACAACCAAATCGGCACATTATACCTACCGATACTAAAACTCTCACACCCATCACTAGCCAACTCCTGAACCGGCCTAGCATCAAGCCTAGCCCTTCTATTAGCCTTTATAGTAAAAGCCCCTCTATACGGCCTTCACTTATGATTACCCAAAGCCCACGTAGAGGCTCCAATCGCAGGCTCCATACTCCTAGCAGCCCTTCTCCTAAAACTAGGGGGATACGGCATCATGCGAATCACTATCCTAGTAAACCCCACATTAAACAACCTACACTACCCATTCATCACCTTAGCCCTATGGGGAGCCGTTATAACAAGTGCCATCTGCCTACGGCAAACTGACCTAAAATCATTAATCGCTTACTCCTCCGTAAGCCATATAGGCCTAGTTGTCGCTGCAACCATAATCCAAACTCAATGAGCCTTCTCAGGTGCAATAATCCTAATAATCGCCCATGGACTCACATCCTCCATACTATTCTGCTTAGCCAATACAAACTACGAACGAACCCACAGCCGAATTCTTCTCCTCACACGAGGCCTTCAGCCCCTACTACCCCTCATGGCAACCTGATGACTCCTAGCAAACCTAACTAACATAGCGCTTCCACCAACCATCAACCTAATAGCAGAACTAACCATTATAATTGCCCTATTCAACTGATCCTCCCTCACCATTATCCTAACAGGAACCACAATCATCCTAACTGCCTCATACACCCTCTACATACTTCTAATAACACAGCGAGGCACCCTCCCATCCTACATGACATCCATCCAAAACTCCTCTACACGAGAGCATCTACTCATAGCCCTTCACATAATTCCTATAATCCTCCTTATTCTCAAACCAGAGCTCATCTCTGGAGTCCCTATATGCAAGTATAGTTTCAAACAAAACATTAGACTGTGATTCTAAGAATAGAAGTTAAACTCTTCTTACCTGCCGAGGGGAGGTTAAACCAACAAGAACTGCTAATTCCTGTATCTGAGTCTAAAATCTCAGCCCCCTTACTTCCAAAGGATAACAGCAATCCAGTGGTCTTAGGAACCACCCATCTTGGTGCAAATCCAAGTGGAAGTAATGGATCTCTCCCTAACACTCAACACATCCATACTACTCACCCTAGCCACCCTCTCCACCCCTATCATCCTTCCTCTCCTCTCTAACAACCTAAAAAACTCCTCAACCACTATCACAAACACCATTAAAACTTCCTTCTTCATCAGCCTGATTCCTATAACTATCTACGCCTACTCAGGTATAGAATCTATTACCTCCCTCTGAGAATGAAAATTCATCATGAACTTCAAAATCCCTATCAGCCTCAAAATGGACTTCTACTCACTTACATTCTTCCCAATCGCCCTATTCGTCTCTTGATCTATCCTCCAATTCGCCTCCTGATACATAGCCTCCGACCCCCATATAATAAAATTCTTCTCCTTCCTCCTACTTTTTTTAATCGCCATACTCATCCTAATCATCGCTAACAATCTATTTGTCCTATTCATCGGATGAGAAGGAGTTGGAATCATATCATTCCTCCTAATTAGCTGATGACACGGACGAGCAGAAGCCAATACAGCCGCCCTCCAGGCTGTACTCTACAACCGCGTCGGAGATATTGGCCTAATCATCTGCATAGCATGACTAGCCTCCTACACAAACACCTGAGAAATCCAACAAATCTCCTCCCCCACCCCAACACCTACCCTCCCCCTTCTAGGCCTAATCCTAGCTGCAACAGGTAAATCCGCCCAATTTGGCCTCCATCCATGACTACCCGCCGCTATAGAAGGCCCCACCCCAGTATCGGCCTTACTGCACTCCAGCACCATAGTAGTGGCAGGAATTTTCCTACTAATCCGCACTCACCCAATATTTGACACTAACCCAACCGCTCTAACTCTCTGCCTCTGCCTGGGAGCTCTATCAACACTCTTTGCAGCCACCTGCGCACTCACCCAAAACGACATCAAAAAAATCATTGCCTTCTCCACATCAAGCCAACTAGGCTTAATAATAGTTACAATCGGACTCAATCTTCCCCAACTAGCCTTCTTACACATTTCAACTCATGCATTCTTCAAAGCCATATTATTCCTGTGCTCAGGATCCATCATCCACAGCTTAAATGGTGAACAGGACATCCGAAAAATAGGCGGCCTGCAAAAAATACTACCCACAACCACTTCATGCCTTACCATTGGCAACCTAGCCCTCATAGGAACCCCATTCTTAGCAGGATTCTACTCAAAAGACGCAATTATCGAAAACCTCAACACATCCTACCTAAACACCTGAGCTCTTATTCTTACCCTCCTAGCTACATCATTCACCGCAGTGTACACCCTACGTATAACTATCCTCGTCCAAACAGGATACATTCGTATCCCCCCCTTAGCCCCAATCAACGAAAACAACCCAGCGGTACTCTCCCCAATTACCCGCCTGGCACTGGGAAGCATCACAGCTGGATTCCTCATCACCTCATATATTCTCCCCACAAAAACCCCCCCAATAACCATACCTCTTTACATCAAAATCACCGCCCTTATTGTCACAGCCCTAGGCATTATCCTAGCACTAGAACTATCAAAAATAGCCCAAACCCTAACCATGCCCAAACAAAACCATTTTCTAAACTTTTCCACCTCACTAGGCTACTTCAACCCCCTAACCCACCGTCTAAGCGTTACAAAAACACTAAGCGGGGGCCAAAACATCGCCTCCCACCTAATCGATCTTTCCTGATTCAAAATACTAGGGCCAGAAGGACTGGCCACCCTACAACTAAAAGCATCCAAGGCAGCAACCACCCTTCACACCGGCCTTATTAAAGCTTACCTTGGATCATTCGCTCTATCCATCCTCATCATCCTCATATCCACATACATAAACAATTAATGACTCCCAATCTACGTAAAAACCACCCCCTCCTAAAAATCATCAACGACTCTCTGATCGACCTTCCAACCCCTTCAAACATTTCCACCTGATGAAACTTTGGTTCCCTCCTAGGCCTCTGCCTGGTCACCCAAATTGTCACAGGCCTCCTATTAGCCACCCATTATACAGCAGACACCTCCCTAGCCTTCTCTTCAGTAGCCCACATATGCCGAAATGTCCAATTCGGCTGACTGATCCGCAACCTACATGCAAATGGAGCCTCATTCTTCTTCATTTGTATCTACCTCCACATTGGCCGTGGATTCTATTACGGCTCTTATCTAAACAAAGAAACCTGAAACATCGGAGTTATCCTCCTCCTGACCCTCATGGCCACCGCTTTCGTAGGCTACGTCCTCCCCTGAGGACAAATGTCATTCTGAGGTGCCACGGTCATTACTAACCTATTCTCAGCCATCCCCTACATTGGACAAACGCTAGTAGAATGAGCCTGAGGTGGGTTCTCAGTAGACAACCCCACACTAACTCGCTTCTTCGCCCTACACTTCCTCTTACCATTCGTAATCGCAGGTTTAACCCTAGTTCACCTCACATTCCTACATGAGTCAGGATCAAACAACCCACTAGGAATCCCCTCAGATTGCGACAAAATTCCATTCCACCCCTACCACACTACAAAAGACATCTTAGGATTTGCACTCATACTTCTCTTACTCACCTCCCTAGCCCTCTTCTCACCCAATCTGCTGGGAGATCCAGAAAACTTCACACCGGCCAATCCCCTGGCTACACCTCCCCACATTAAACCCGAATGATATTTCCTATTTGCCTACGCCATCCTCCGATCCATTCCCAACAAACTAGGAGGAGTACTAGCCCTCGCTGCCTCCGTCCTAGTACTATTCCTGATCCCCCTACTACACAAATCTAAACAACGCTCAATAACCTTCCGTCCCCTATCACAAATCCTGTTTTGAGCCCTAGTAGCCAACCTCCTCATTCTAACCTGAGTTGGCAGCCAACCAGTTGAACACCCATTCATCATTATTGGACAACTGGCATCACTTTCCTACTTCACCATCATCCTAATCCTATTCCCACTAGTAAGCATCCTAGAAAACAAACTGCTCAACCTCTAATACTCTAATAGTTTATAAAAACATTGGTCTTGTAAACCAAAGATTGAAGACTACACCTCTTCTTAGAGTTACCCTCAGAAAGAAAGGGATCGAACCTCTATCACCAACTCCCAAAGCTGGGATTTTCATTAAACTACTTTCTGACCCCCCTAAACTGCCCGAATTGCCCCCCGAGACAACCCCCGCACAAGCTCCAGCACCACAAATAAAGTTAACAACAGCCCTCAACCCGCAACCAAAAACAGGCCCGCCCCCCAAGAATAGAACATAGCCACCCCACTAAAATCCAACCGAACCGACATCATACCAGTACTATTAACTGTATCACCCCCCGACGTAAACTCAAATAAACCTATCACAACCATACCTACCACAACAACTAACCCTAGTCCTACCCCATACACAGCAACCCGTCAGTCCCCTCAAGATTCTGGATACGGATCCGCCGCCAACGCCACTGAATAAACAAAAACCACCAACATACCTCCCAGATAAACCATAACAAGCACCAAAGAGACAAAAGAAACCCCTAAACTAACCAGTCACCCACACCCGGCAATAGAAGCTAACACGAGACCAACTACCCCATAATAAGGAGAGGGATTGGACGCAACCGCCAATCCTCCAAGGACAAAACACAGACTTAAAAATAATACAAAATTCATCATAAATTCCCACTTGGCTTCTCTCCAAGATCCACGGCACGAAAAGCCATTGTTATTAGAATTAAACTACGGGAAC